CATGACTTCTGCTCGTTGCATACCTTGATCCACCACTGTCCGAATAGCATTTCCTGCTGCGGTTTGAGCGGCAAATGGTGTACCTCTTCTTGTACCCTTGAATCCACAAGCCCCGGCGGAAGACCAAGAAATTACTCGACCCCGCACATCTGTAACAGTCACAATAGTATTGTTGAAACTTGCTTGAACATGAATAACTCCCTTTGGTATTCTACGCACATTCTTACGTGAAACAATACGTCTATTTCTACGTGAACCAATTTTTGGTATAGGTTTTGCCATATTTTATCATCTCATAAATATAAATCAGAGATATATGGATATATCCATTTCATGTCAAAACAGATCCTTATTTTTTTTTACTTATTTATTTGTACATCTGTAAGGGTCCTTTAGATTTCGAGAGTCTTTTTTGTTTTAGAAAGATTATCCTTGTCTTTGTTTATGTCTCGGGTTGGAACAAATTACTATAATTCGTCCCCGTCTACGGATCAATCGACATTTTTCACAAATTTTACGAACAGAGGCCCTTATTTTCATATTTCTCATTCCTTTTATTTATCCGAATTGACTTATTGGAAGAGAATAAGTTTCTTGAAATTTTTAACTTCGAATTGTATCCCCACGAAAGAATGTTTAAATTGAAAAAACCGCCTAATCATTCGAGTCCTTGCTTTGGAGTCTATAAATTATAAGTACTTTGGTTGAATCATAAGGACTTACCTCAATTTTATTCTATTTCCTGATATTATACGTATAAAAAAAACTACGTCGAATCCTTTCCGAAACAAAAACCCGAATCAGATTTTCATTATTTAAACGAACCCAGAAGATACATACCAGTAGTAAGTTGTTCAGTAACATGAATCCATTTTTTTTTTTGTTTCATTCCAGGTAAAACCGCTTTGAAGTATCAACTAATGTAAGAGGGGTAATATTATACCCTTTCTCTTCTCTTTTTTCACAAATATGACAAATATGAAAGTTCCGCCTATAATTCGGCTATCAGAAAGATTACCATATATAACACAAAATTTCTCCTCCGATTCCTTCTATTCGAGCCTTTCGGTCTGTCATTATACCTCGAGAAGTAGAAAGAATTACAATTCCCATTCCTCCTAAAATTCTAGGAATTCGTTGATAGTTAGAATATATTCGTAGGCCGGGTCGACTGATCCGTTTTAAATTTAAAACAGTTCTATACGGTCCTTTCCTATTTCTTCTATGTCGTAGGGTTAAAACCAAAAAATATTTATTGCTTTCCTGATGTTTTCTCACGTTTTCAATAAAACCTTCTTGTAAAAGGATTTTAACAATATTTTCAGTGATGTTAGTAGATGGTATTCGAACTGTTCTTTTTTTATTCATGTCAGCGTTTCGTATATAGGTTATTATGTCAGCAATAGTGTCTTTACTCATGATAAACTAAGATTTTTGTTGCCCCCGAATTTTGATATAATCAACATGCTCTCTTTCTTTTTTATTTATCTTTATTTATATTTATGAATTATTAAAGGTATATACGTGATATATAAACAATCTACTAATTAATTGGTTTCATTCAAATACTATATTATGTACGGTCTTCCCTTATAATACTTCAGGTGCTAATGAAACTATTTTAGTGAAATTTAACTGTCTTAATTCCCGGGCGATCGCGCCAAAAATTCGGGTTCCTTTTGGATTTCCTTCTTGATCAATAACAACTGCAGCATTGTCATCATATCGTATTATCATACCGTTGTCGCGTTTAAGTTCTTTACAAGTACGTACAATTACAGCTCGGATCACTTCTGATCTTTCTAGAGGTGTATTTGGTACTGCTTCCTTGATTACAGCAACAATAATGTCACCAATATGAGCATATCGTCGATTACTAGCTCCTATGATTCGAATACACATCAATTTTCGGGCCCCGCTGTTATCCGCTACATTCAAATAGGTTTGGGGTTGAATCATATCATTTTTTTTTATTGGTTTTTTATTTTTCAATGCAAAGCAAAGGTCTAAATAAAAAAAAGAAATATTATTTGTTCAAAACAAAAAAAGAAACCTGCAATTCATCCCCAAAACTTCTTTCCTTTGTTTCTACATTCCTACCCCGAAAGAATGAATTGAGTTCGTATAGGCATTTTTGATGCCGCTATTGAAATAGCCCTTCTGGCTATATTTTCTGCTACTCCGCTCATTTCATAAAGTATTCTACCGGGTTTAACGACAGCCACCCAATATTCGGTAGATCCTTTCCCCGAACCCATACGTGTTTCTGTAGGTCTTACTGTAACAGGTTTGTCTGGAAATATGCGTACCCATATTTTTCCACCGCGGCGTGCATTTCGTGTCATTGCTCGCCGCCCTGCTTCTATTTGTCTAGATGTGATCCAAGCGGGTTCAAGCGCTTGAAGAGCATATCTACCGAAGCAAATACGATTACCTCGATAAGATATTCCTTTCATTCTTCCTCTATGTTGTTTACGGAATCTGGTTCTTTTGGGGTTATAGTTGATGGTTGTTTATCAATTCCATCCATCTCTACTACAGAACTGGACATGAGAGTTTCTTCTCATCCAGCTCCTCGCGAATTAAACGATTAAAAAATAATATACGCGTTGAATAATATACGGAATAATGGGATTCTTTTAAATTTTATCTAATATATTATAATTATAAATAAAAAATTTATTGTGTTTTAATATATATTTAATATATAATTAAACACGTATTCTATTTATAGATAATGTCATTTTGGTATAACGTTATAATGAATCTTTATTTTGTTTTGCCTTTTATTATCATATAGAATCGACTAAAATTTAGAAATAAAAAAAAAATTCGCGGGCGAATATTTACTCTTTCAACATTCAGTTGTAAGATTAGTCTATAACACGACCTCTCAGAATAAATGAATAGGTTTATGGTTCGTTCCGCCATCCTACCCAATGAATCATTAAGATTCGTTTTCAATAGAATCTTATGCATTCACAGGTTCTGTCGTTCCCACCACTTCGCGATTAATGGTTAGGTCTGAATTCTACAACGGAGCCCCTAATAAAATTTATTCTTGAGTCAACTTTCTCAGTCTTTATTGTCTCGGGGCTCCTCATTTTTTGTTCTATGCATGTATTTGTCTAATTATGGATCAATCAGTATTGATGCTTTATTACATTCCCTTTATATGAGATGTCTCATAGACCTTACATATTGGAATCATATATCATTGATATTTTTTTTTTCTATCTTTCTCTCACCCTTCCATTTATCTGTATACTTTTATTGCTTTACAACTCATAATCAGATTGGTTTTTCTTTTTTGTTTATGCAAAAAATATTTTAGTTGCTACAATGATATGACTCATATATCATATCTTGACTGGTTCTTTATATCCAGATAATGCGAAGCGATGAGTTGGTTATTAGTTCTATAGTTATCATTTCGTACTACAGGCCGGTCCATTTTTTTGAATCCTTAATCCTAAAAAAAACCAACGAGTCACACACTAAGCATAGCAATTATATCAAACGATTAATCGAATTTTTATTCAACCTTATAGAATTGTTCATTTTTTTTATTTAACAGAATAAAGAATGAAAGAATTTACCATTTTTTGTTTTATCACCAGATAGAACTAAATACAAGTCAAGTAAGTTCTTATTATTCCTCGCCTACAAATATCCAAATTTTGATGCCCAATACCCCATAGATAGTTCGAACTGCATAGGAACAATAATCAATTTTAGCTCGAATGGTTTGTAGAGGAACCCTACCCTCTCTGATCCATTCAACACGTGCAATTTCTTTTCCGTCGATACGCCCTGCAATTTGTACTTGAATTCCTTTTGTACCAGCCTGTTCAGTTAATTCAATAGCTTTTTTCATTGCTTTTCTAAATGAAACTCTATTCTTTAATTGCCCGGCTATAAATTCGGCAAGAATATTAGGGTGCCCGTAAGGATTTGCAATTCTTGTAATAGCAATGTTAAGTTTTCGGTTTACACAATTGAGTTCTTTTTGTACATTCATCTGCAATTCTTCGATTCTTCGAGTCCTGTCTTCTATTAATAATTTTGGGAATCCCATATAGATTATGACTTGAATCAAATCGATTCTTTTTTGAATCTCTATACGTGCAATTCCCTCGACATTAGAGGATATTTTCATATTTTTTTGTACATAATTTTTGATACAATCTCGTATTTTTTGATCTTCTTGTAGATCCTCTGAATAATTTTTGGGTTGTGCAAACCAAAGAGAATGATGACCTTGGGTTGCACCAAGTCTGAAACCAAGTGGATTTATTTTTTGTCCCATAATCCCCCACTACTATATATATCGTGAAACGTCATATCTTTGTGTATTTTTTTTTTATCCATTCGGTTTTTTTTTAAGCATAACATAATATTAATATAGCGTATTTTTTATAATATAGAATATTCTTCCTTTAAATATTCCTATTCCTTAGCTCTAATTTATAGCTTTTAGTTTTAGCTATTTCTTCCTCTTCATCTAAAGATATATCTTTCAATACAATAGTTATATGACAAGTGGATCTTTTTATCGGATAACCCCGTCCGCGAGCTCGAGGCTTTAATTTTTTCACAGTCGTGCCCTCGTTGACTTCGGCTTTACTAATGATTAAACTTGTTTCGTTGAAACCCTTATTGTGATTAGCATTTGCTGCTGCAGAATAAACCAATTTTAAAATGGCATAACATGCTCGATAAGGCATGAGTTCTAGTATCATAAGTGTTTCTTCATAGGACCGCCCACGAATTTGATCAATTACCCTTCTCGCTTTGTGAGCAGACATACATATATGTTGGCCTAAAGCGTATACTTCTGTATATCGGTTCGTCTTTCTCTTCTTTATCATAAGGGTTTACCTCTCATTAATGAACGATAAGCATCTACATTTTTATTTTATTATTTTTTAATTAATTATTAACGACGAGATCTATTATCATTTTTCGCATGCCCTCGGAAATTTAGAGTAGGTGCAAAT